GCTAGCGTGGTTTATTTAAAACGTAACACTGAAAATGTTGAAATGAGCCCTAGAAAGCTCCGCAAGCACAAAGGCTTGGTCCTGACTTTATTATCAGCTTTAGCCAAACTTACACATGCAAGTATCCGCCCCCCTGTGAGAATGCCCTCAGTTCCCTGCCTGGGGACAAGGAGCTGGTATCAGGCACAATTTTAGCCCATGACACCTTGTTTAGCCACACCCCCAAGGGAACTCAGCAGTGATAGATTTTAAGCCATAAGTGAAAACTTGACTTAGTAAAAGCTAAAAGGGCCGGTAAAACTCGTGCCAGCCACCGCGGTTATACGAGAGGCCCAAGTTGATTATCTGCGGCGTAAAGAGTGGTTAGGGAAAGATAAATACTAAAGCCGAATGTTTTAAAAGCTGTTATACGCACCCAAAAACGAGAAGTTCAACCACGAAAGTTGCTTTACTAAACCCTGAGCCCACGAAAGCTAGGGAACAAACTGGGATTAGAGACCCCACTATGCCTAGCCGTAAACATTGATAGATTAATACAACCCCTATCCGCCCGGGAACTACGAGCACCAGCTTAAAACCCAAAGGACTTGGCGGTGCTTTAGATCCTACTAGAGGAGCCTGTTCTAGAACCGATAACCCCCGTTCAACCTCACCTTTCCTTGTTTTTCCCGCCTATATACCGCCGTCGTCAGCCCACCCTATGAAGGACTAAAAGTAGGCTAAATTGGCACAGCCCAGAACGTCAGGCCGAGGTGTAGCGTATGGAAGGGGAAGAAATGGGCTACATTCCCTATATTAGGGCACACGAATGGTGTGCTGAAACACACATCTTGAAGGAGGATTTAGCAGTAAGCAGGAAGTAGAGCGTTCTGCTGAAACTGGCTCTGAAGCGCGCACATACCGCCCGTCACTCTCCCCAAGAAATATCCCCTAATTATTTAAAACCTTAGAGCAATAAAGGGGAGGCAAGTCGTAACATGGTAAGTGTACCGGAAGGTGCACTTGGATTAATAATCAAGGTATAGCTAAGTTAGAAAAGCCTCTCCCTTACACCGAGAAGTCCTCCGTGCAAATCGGATTGCCCTGACGCCGAACAGCTAGCCCACCTGAACAACTTCAACACCCCAATATTAATACCCCTAAATATACAACCTACCACAAAACAAATCATTTTACCCCCTTAGTATGGGAGACAGAAAAGGGATTAGGCGCAATAGAAATAGTACCGCAAGGGAACGCTGAAAGAGAAATGAAACAACCCAGTAAAGCACTATAAAGCAGAGCTTAGCCCTCGTACCTTTTGCATCATGATTTAGCCAGTGACCCCCAAGCAAAAAGATTTTTAGTTTGTTAACCCGAAACTAAGGGAGCTACTCCAAGACAGCCTAATAATAGGGCACACCCGTCTCTGTTGCAAAAGAGTGGGGCGAGCTTTGAGTAGAGGTGACAAACCTACCGAACTTAGTTATAGCTGGTTCCCCAAGAAATGAATAGAAGTTCAGCCTCCCGGATTCTCCCTTCACCTCAGTGTACACACCCCCCTGATGTCTTAAGAAACCGTGAGAGTTATTCAAAGGGGGTACAGCCCCTTTGAAACAAGACACAACTTTCCCAGGTGGGTAAAGATCACAATAACATAAGGTAAGCAACTCTCGTGGGCCCGAAAGCAGCCACCCCCTGAAGAAAGCGTCTAAGCTCGGAACAATCTTACCCCCCCCCCAATCCTGATCATTTAATCTTATCCCCCTAAACTTATTGGGCCATCCCATGCACCCATGGGAGTGACCATGCTAATATGAGTAATAAGAAGGCACAGGCTTTCTCCCCGCACGCATGTAAATCGGAATGGACCCCCCACCGAATATTAACGGCCCCAAACACAGAGGGCAATGGATGATAAACGAAACAACAAGAAAATCCCCCAGCAGACTACCGTTAACCCAACACAGGTGTGCCCCTAGGGAAAAACTGAAAGGGGGAGAAGGAACTCGGCAAACACATAAAGCCTCGCCTGTTTACCAAAAACATCGCCTCTTGCAAATAATGAATAAGAGGTCCCGCCTGCCCTGTGACTATAAGTTTAACGGCCGCGGTATTTTGACCGCGCGAAGGTAGCGCAATCACTTGTCTCTTAAATGGAGACCTGTATGAATGGCACAACGAGGGCTTAGCTGTCTCCTCCCCTAAGTTAATGAAATTGATCTCCCCGTGCAGAAGCGGGGATAAATACATAAGACGAGAAGACCCTATGAAGCTTTAGACGTAAGGTAGCCCAAAATACAATGGCCCCCTAACAAGGGGACAAACCAAAAGGCCCCCTACCCCAATGTCTTTGGTTGGGGCGACCGCGGGGAAAGAAAAAACCCCCACGTGGAACGGGAGTACAACTCCTTAAACTAAGAGCCCCAGCTCTAAGAAACAAAATTTTTGACCTATAGATCCGGCAGTGCCGATCAACGGACCGAGTTACTCTAGGGATAACAGCGCAATCCCCTTTTAGAGACCATATCAACAAGGGGGTTTACGACCTCGATGTTGGATCAGGACATCCTATTGGTGCAGCAGCTATTAAGGGTTCGTTTGTTCAACGATTAAAGTCCTACGTGATCTGAGTTCAGACCGGAGCAATCCAGGTCAGTTTCTATCTATGCCATATTCTTCTCTAGTACGAAAGGACCGAAAAGAAGGGGTCACTATATTTTATACACCCTCCCTCTACCTAATGAAAACAACTAAAATAGACAAGGAGGTATGCTTTCCCTGCCAGAGAAAATGGCACGTTGGGGTGGCAGAACCCGGCAAATGCAAAAGACCTAAGCCCTTTCCACAGAGGTTCAAGTCCTCTCCTTAACTATGCTATCAACGCTTATAACACAAATTGTCAACCCACTAGCCTTTATTGTCCCCGTCTTATTAGCTGTGGCGTTCCTTACATTACTTGAACGAAAAGTGCTTGGCTATATACAACTGCGCAAAGGGCCTAATATTGTTGGGCCCTACGGCCTGCTCCAACCAATTGCAGATGGGCTCAAGTTGTTTACCAAAGAGCCCGTTCGACCCTCTACTTCTTCCCCTCTCTTATTTTTATTCGCCCCAATTTTAGCGCTTACTTTAGCCCTTACACTCTGGGCCCCCCTACCCCTCCCCCACCCCCTTGTAGACCTAAACCTAGGTGTTCTATTTGTCCTCGCCCTATCCAGCCTAGCAGTTTATTCTATTCTCGGCTCAGGATGAGCATCTAACTCAAAATATGCCCTTGTTGGGGCCCTACGCGCCGTCGCCCAAACCATCTCCTACGAAGTAAGCCTTGGCCTAATCCTACTCAGCGTCATCATCTTTGCTGGAGGTTTCACACTACACACCTTTAACGTTGTACAAGAAAGTGTTTGACTAGTATTACCTGCTTGACCCTTAGCCGCAATATGATACATCTCTACCCTCGCAGAGACAAACCGAGCCCCCTTCGACCTAACAGAGGGGGAGTCTGAGCTAGTCTCAGGCTTCAACGTAGAGTACGCAGGGGGCCCCTTTGCCCTATTTTTTCTGGCCGAATACTCTAATATTTTACTTATAAACACACTCTCTACAATCCTATTTTTGGGCGCCTCCCACATCCCTTCTTTACCTATGCTAACCACCACAAACCTTATACTGAAAGCCGCCCTTCTCTCGGTTATGTTCCTTTGAGTACGAGCATCTTACCCCCGCTTCCGATATGACCAGCTTATACACCTAATCTGAAAAAACTTCCTGCCCCTAACCCTAGCACTAGTTATTTGACACCTTGCCCTCCCAATCGCATTTATAGGGCTCCCCCCTCAATTCTAACCCCGGAGTTGTGCCTGAAACAAAGGGTCACTTTGATAGAGTGAATCATGAAGGATAAAACCCCTCCACCTCCTTAGAAAATGGGGATTTGAACCCCGCCTGAAGAGATCAAAACTCTTTGTGCTCCCATCTACACTACAATCTAGTAAGATCAGCTAAATAAGCTTTTGGGCCCATACCCCAAACATGTAGGTTAAGACCCTTCTTTTACTAATGAGCCCATATGTCTTAGCCCTTCTATTATTTAGCCTCGGCCTAGGAACTACAATAACCTTCGCAAGCTCCCACTGATTACTGGCGTGGATCGGGCTAGAAATTAATACCCTTGCGATTATTCCCCTAATAGCACAAAATCACCACCCCCGGGCAGTGGAAGCAACCACCAAATATTTCCTAATTCAAGCCACCGCCGCCGCCGTACTACTTTTTGCAGGAACAACAAACGCCTGACTCACAGGGCAATGGGAGATTCAACAAGACGCCCACCCTCTTCCTGTCGCTATCATTACCCTCGCCCTAGCCCTCAAATTAGGACTCGCCCCCCTCCATTCTTGAGTACCAGAGGTGTTCCAAGGCTTGGACCTAACTACAGGGCTAATCTTGGCCACCTGACAAAAACTAGCCCCTCTCGCACTACTCCTCCAAATCCAACCGCCAAACTCCTACCTTCTCATTTTGCTAGGTCTAACATCTACCCTCATCGGAGGCTGAGGGGGCCTAAACCAAACTCAACTCCGTAAGATCCTCGCCTACTCCTCCACCGCTCAACTAGGCTGAATAGTCCTAGTGTTACAATTTTCCCCCTCTTTAACTACCCTCGCTGTGTCAGTGTATGTCGCCACGACAGCCGCAACATTCCTTACTTTAAAACTAGCTAAAGCCACAAACATTAACATACTAGCCATCTCCTGGGCAAAAGCACCCGCCCTCGTGGCTCTTACTCCCCTCGTACTTCTATCTCTTGCAGGTCTCCCCCCAATAACAGGGTTTATGCCCAAATGACTGATCCTTCAAGAACTCTCTAAACAAGGGCTCGCCCCCACCGCCACCCTCGCAGCACTTACCGCCCTCCTTAGTCTTTACTACTACCTACGAATTACATACACCATAACCCTCACTATGTTCCCAAATAACCTAACAGGCACACCCCCTTGGCGTTTACGAACCCGTAAAATCACACTCCCCCTAGCTTGCCTAGCTATCGCCACTATCTCTCTACTACCCCTAACCCCTGCTGCAGTAGCTCTAGTAGCCCTCTAAGGAACTTAGGTTAGCAAAAGACCAAGAGCCTTCAAAGCCCTAAGCGGGGGTGAAAATCCCCCAGTTCCTGATAAAACTTGCAGGGCACTATCCCACAGCTCCTGTATGCAAAACAGGTACTTTAATTAAGCTAAAGCCTTTCTAGACGAGTAGGCTTCGATCCTACGAACTTTTAGTTAACAGCTAAACGCCCTAACCAGCGAGCATCCGTCTACCTTTCCCCCGCCTGTGGGGCGGGAAGGCGGGGGAAAACCCCGGCAGACGGTTGATCTGCTTCTTCAGATTTGCAATCTGACATGATAAACACTTCGGAGCTGAAAAGAAGAGGGCTCAAACCTCTGTTCATGGGGTTACAATCCAGCGCTTAACTCAGCCATCTTATCTGTGGCCATCACACGTTGATTTTTCTCTACCAACCATAAAGACATCGGCACCCTCTACTTAATCTTCGGCGCTTGGGCCGGGATAGTGGGCACCGCCCTTAGCCTGCTCATTCGAGCAGAACTTAGCCAGCCTGGCGCCCTATTGGGGGACGACCAAATTTATAACGTGATTGTTACCGCTCATGCCTTCGTAATAATTTTCTTTATAGTTATACCCATTATAATCGGAGGCTTTGGAAACTGGCTCATCCCCCTAATGATCGGGGCCCCAGACATAGCCTTCCCCCGAATAAACAACATAAGCTTCTGACTCCTCCCTCCCTCCTTCCTCCTATTATTAGCGTCTTCAGGCGTGGAGGCCGGGGCAGGTACGGGGTGAACCGTGTACCCCCCGCTATCTGGAAACTTAGGCCACGCAGGTGCCTCCGTTGATTTAACTATTTTCTCCCTGCATTTAGCTGGCATTTCTTCTATCTTAGGCGCAATTAACTTTATCACAACAATTATCAACATGAAGCCTCCCGCCATCTCTCAATACCAAACACCCCTCTTCGTGTGGGCAGTCTTAATTACTGCTGTTCTTTTGCTTCTCTCACTTCCTGTGCTAGCTGCCGGCATCACCATACTCCTCACAGACCGAAACCTTAACACCACCTTCTTTGACCCGGCCGGAGGAGGAGACCCCATCCTTTACCAACACCTCTTCTGATTCTTTGGGCATCCCGAAGTCTACATTCTCATCCTCCCCGGATTCGGCATGATCTCTCATATTGTAGCCTACTACGCCGGTAAACAAGAACCTTTCGGCTACATAGGAATAGTCTGAGCTATAATAGCCATCGGACTCCTTGGGTTTATCGTTTGAGCTCACCACATGTTCACAGTAGGTATAGACGTGGACACCCGTGCCTATTTTACATCCGCCACCATGATTATTGCCATCCCTACGGGCGTAAAAGTCTTTAGCTGGTTAGCAACCCTCCACGGTGGTACAATCAAATGGGAAGCCCCCCTTCTCTGAGCCCTAGGATTTATTTTCCTATTCACTGTGGGCGGCCTAACAGGCATTGTACTAGCCAACTCATCCCTGGACATTGTCCTTCATGACACTTATTACGTAGTAGCACACTTCCATTATGTACTTTCAATAGGGGCCGTTTTCGCTATTGTTGCCGCTTTCGTACACTGGTTCCCTCTATTTACAGGCTACACTTTACACTCCGTCTGAACAAAAATTCACTTTATAGTCATATTCATCGGAGTGAACCTAACCTTCTTCCCGCAACATTTCCTCGGACTAGCCGGGATGCCCCGGCGGTACTCAGACTACCCCGACGCCTACACCCTGTGAAACACAGTGTCTTCCATCGGGTCCCTAGTCTCTCTAGTCGCCGTCATTATATCCCTATTTATTATCTGGGAAGCATTCGCCGCTAAACGTGAAGTGTCCTCCGTAGAACTTACCACAACTAATGTAGAGTGACTTCACGGCTGCCCCCCGCCATACCACACATTTGAGGAGCCTGCATTTGTACAAATTCATTACAACTAACGAGAAAGGGAGGAGTTGAACCCCCATAAATTGGTTTCAAGCCAACCACATGACCGTTCTGTCACTTTCTTAAAGACACTAGTAAAATTAAATTACGCGGCCTTGTCAGGGCCGAGTTGTGAGCTGGCTCCTCACGTGTCTTATTATGGCCTTTCCCTCCCAGCTCGGTTTCCAAGATGCTGCTTCTCCTGTGATAGAAGAACTTCTTCACTTCCATGACCACGCTTTAATAATTGTTTTTATAATTAGCACTCTAGTTCTTTATTTCATCATCGCACTAGTTACTTCTAGTTTAACTAATAAGTTTATTCTAGACTCCCAAGAGGTCGAAATTATATGAACTGTACTTCCAGCAATTATCCTTATTCTAATCGCCCTTCCTTCCCTGCGCATCCTTTATCTTATAGACGAAATCAATGACCCCCACCTAACCATCAAGGCCATAGGACATCAGTGGTACTGAAGCTACGAATACACTGACTACGAAAGCCTTGAATTCGACTCTTACATAATCCCTACACAAGACCTAGCCCCCGGACAATTCCGTCTCCTAGAAGCAGACCACCGAATAATTACCCCCGTTGAATCCCCCATCCGAGTTCTGGTCTCTGCCGAGGACGTCTTACACTCCTGAGCAGTCCCCTCCTTGGGCGTAAAAATAGATGCAGTGCCAGGCCGACTAAACCAGACAGCCTTCATCACATCTCGCCCAGGCGTCTTCTACGGGCAGTGCTCAGAAATCTGCGGCGCAAACCACAGCTTCATGCCCATTGTAGTTGAAGCAGTCCCGCTCCAACAATTTGAAGACTGATCCACCCTAATACTCCAAGATGCCTCGCTAAGAAGCTAAACTGGGCCTAGCGTTAGCCTTTTAAGCTAAAGATTGGTGACTCCCAACCACCCTTAACGGCATGCCCCAAAATTTCCATGCCAGTTGTTTTGCAATACTTACTCTTAGTCTTATGTTGTACTTTAGCACGGGTCACGCCAAAATTATAGGCCACACAACCGCCCCTAAGCCTTCCCCTTGACCAACAAAATTTCTTAGCTGACAAAAGTGAACCTGACCTTGATCCTAGGCCTTTTTGACCAATTTTTTTCTCCTTACTTCCTAGGCGTGCCCCTTCTAGCAATTGCTATCGCTGCCCCTTGAGTGTTATTCCCAAAACCCTCTAATCGCGTGATCCACGGCCGATCCCTTACAGCCCAAAATTCTTTTATCTTGAACTTTACAAAGCAAATTCTTCTCCCCCTAAACGTAGGGGCTCATAAATGAGCACTCCTGCTCACAGTACTAATGATTAATCTTATTACATTAAATTTACTTGGGCTTCTCCCGTATACCTTCACCCCAACTACCCAGCTGCCTCTCAACATGGGGTTCGCCATCCCTTTATGACTAGCTACGGTCGTTATTGGCCTCCGGAACCAACCAACGATTGCGTTGGGCCACCTCCTGCCAGAAGGTACCCCCACCCCTTTGATCCCCGTCTTGATTATTATTGAAACAATTAGTCTATTTGTCCGGCCATTCGCATTAGGCGTCCGACTAACAGCAAACCTAGCAGCCGGGCACCTCTTAATTCAGCTCCTGTCCTCCGCCACTCTTTTCCTAATTGACCAAATATGGCCAGTAGCAATCCTAACCGGGCTAGTGATAGCGCTCCTGACTCTTCTTGAGCTAGCAGTAGCGGCCATCCAAGCCTACGTATTCGTGCTCCTTCTCTCACTCTACCTGCAAGAAAATACCTAAACGCTACCCGAAGCCTCCCCTTCCAAACAAATAAATAATGGCCCACCAAGCACACGCATACCACATAGTTGACCCCAGCCCTTGACCATTAACAGGCGCAATCGCCGCCCTACTAATAACATCAGGCCTTGCAGTCTGATTTCACCAACACTCCACCACTCTCATAACCCTCGGCATAATCCTCCTAATCCTCACAATGTACCAGTGGTGACGAGACATTGTCCGAGAGGGCACTTTTCAAGGCCATCATACACCTCCCGTACAAAAGGGCTTACGATACGGCATAGTCTTGTTTATTACCTCAGAGGTCTTCTTCTTCTTAGGGTTTTTTTGGGCCTTTTATCATGCCAGTCTCGCCCCCACCCCCGAGTTGGGGGGCTGCTGACCCCCAACTGGTATTTTTACCCTAGACCCCCTAGAAGTACCACTACTTAATACAGCGGTTCTGCTTGCCTCTGGAGTAACAGTCACCTGGGCACATCACAGCATAATAGAAGGCAACCGCAAACAGGCGGTCCACTCCTTAGCCCTAACAATCATCCTCGGATTCTATTTTACATTTCTCCAAGCATTAGAATATGTTGACGCCCCCTTTACAATTAGCGACGGGGTTTATGGTGCCACCTTCTTTGTAGCAACCGGTTTCCATGGGCTCCATGTTATTATTGGATCAACCTTCTTGGCAATTTGCCTTCTCCGCCAAATTAAACATCACTTTACGTCTGAGCACCACTTCGGATTTGAAGCCGCCGCCTGATACTGACACTTCGTGGACGTTGTCTGACTATTCCTTTACGTCTCTATCTATTGATGAGGCTCGTAATCTTTATAGTACCAACTAGTACAAGTGACTTCCAATCACCCGGTCTTGGTTAAAGTCCAAGTAAAGATAATGAATTTAGTCATAGCCATCCTTGCAATTACTAGCCTCCTCTCTGTCATTCTCGCTGTCGTATCATTTTGTCTCCCCCAAATATCCCCAGACTATGAAAAGCTATCCCCCTACGAGTGCGGCTTCGACCCCTTAGGATCCGCCCGTCTCCCCTTCTCCCTTCGATTTTTCCTCATCGCTATTCTCTTTCTCCTCTTTGACCTGGAAATTGCACTTCTCCTTCCACTACCCTGAGGAGACCAGCTGGCCTCCCCCCTCACATCTTTTTCATGAGCAACCACACTTTTAGCCCTCCTAACCCTTGGCCTAATTTACGAGTGGGCACAAGACGGCCTAGAGTGAGCGGAATAGATAATTAGTTTAATAAAAACATTTGGTTTCGGCCCAAAAGCTTATGGTTTAAGTCCTTAATTGCCTAATGACCCCCGTCCAATTTACCTTCTCTTCAGCATTCATTCTAGGGCTTACAGGCCTCGTATTCCATCGAACACACCTCCTGTCAGCACTTTTATGTCTTGAAGGCATAATGCTCTCCCTGTATGTCGCTTTCTCTATCTGAAGCTTAAGCATGGGTGCCACCAGTTCTTCTGCTTTGCCTCTCTTTCTTTTAGCTATCTCAGCTTGTGAAGCAAGCGCAGGTCTCGCCCTTCTAGTAGCCACCGCCCGGACACACGGCACCGACCGCCTACAAAGCCTTAACCTCTTACAATGCTAAAGATCCTTATCCCAACCCTCATGCTAATTCCCACGGCCTGATTCGCCCCTGCCAAGTGGCTATGGCCCTTAACTCTTATGAGTAGCCTACTGATTGCAGTAACTAGCTTCTCCTGATTTAAAAGCACCTCAGAGGTCGGTTGAACAACCTTAAACTCTTACATAGCTACAGACCCCCTATCAATCCCCTTGCTCGCACTCACATGCTGGCTCTTGCCTCTTATAATTCTTGCAAGCCAACACCACATAAGTAACGAGCCCCTCAACCGTCAACGAACATATCTCACCCTCCTAACCTCATTACAATTTTTTCTTATCTTAGCCTTCAGCGCCACGGAACTCATCATATTTTACGTAATATTTGAAGCTACATTACTTCCCACACTAATAATCATCACCCGTTGAGGGAACCAAGCAGAACGCTTAAACGCAGGTATATACTTCTTATTTTATACATTAGCGAGCTCCCTCCCACTTCTTGTTGCACTCCTGATTCTCCAAAATACTAGCGGGACACTCTCCCTTTTAACCTTGCAGTACATAAGCCCGATAAGCCTAACAACACACGCAGACAAACTATGATGAGTCGGCTGCCTTCTAGCATTTTTAGTAAAAATACCACTCTATGGAGTTCATCTATGACTCCCCAAAGCCCATGTTGAGGCCCCCATCGCAGGCTCAATAATTCTTGCTGCTGTACTACTCAAGCTAGGGGGCTTCGGTATAATGCGAATAATGTTGGTGCTAGAGCCCCTCACAAAGGAGATGCTCTACCCCTTTATTGTGTTCGCACTTTGAGGCATTGTAATGGCAGGCTCAATTTGTCTCCGCCAAACAGACCTAAAATCATTAATCGCTTACTCCTCAGTTAGCCACATAGGACTTGTGGTGGCGGGCATTCTCGTACAAACCCCTTGGGGGTTTGCAGGGGCACTAATTCTTATGATCGCCCACGGCCTAACATCCTCCGCCCTTTTCTGCTTAGCAAACACTAACTATGAACGTATCCACAGCCGAAGCATTCTTCTAGCCCGCGGCCTTCAGGTAGTCTTACCTTTAATAACCACATGATGATTCTTCGCTAGCATAGCTAATTTGGCCCTTCCTCCCCTCCCCAACCTTATAGGGGAATTAATAATTATCACTTCCCTGATTGGCTGGTCCTATTGAACCTTAGCCCTCACAGGAACTGGAATGCTTATTACCGCCAGCTACTCAATGTACATGTTTATTACAACCCAACGGGGCCCTCTGCCTAACCACCTAGTTGCCTTAGACCCCTCCCACACTCGGGAACACCTAATTATGGCCCTGCACCTCCTCCCCCTTATTTTACTTATCCTTAATCCTCAACTAATCTCAGGATGAGTCAACTGTAGATATCGTTTAAAAAAGACATTAGATTGTGATTCTAAAAATAAGGGTTAAAGCCCCTTTATCCACCGAGAGGGGCTGGTAACAACGGGGACTGCTAATCTCCGTCTCCTTGGTTGAACTCCGAGGCCCACTCGAACCGCTTCTGAAGGATAACAGCACATCCGTTGGTCTTAGGAACCAAAAACTCTTGGTGCAAATCCAAGTAGTAGCTATGATTATCCCAGCATCAGTTATAACCACCAGTATAATCATGATAATAATCCTTTTAGCTTTACCCGTAATTACTACTTTATTTTCTTCCCCTCTAAAACCATCTTGAGCCACAACACACGTAAAGCCCGCAGTCAAAACGGCTTTCTTTGTGAGTCTACTCCCACTATGAGTCTTTTTAGACTCAGGCTCGGAACAAGTCATTTCCACATGAACTTTTTCAATCACTACAACATTTGACGTAAACATAAGCTTTTTATTTGACCACTATGCCCTTATCTTCGTCCCTGTAGCTTTGCTAGTAACCTGATCTATCCTAGAATTTGCTACCTGGTACATACACCACGACCCCGACATAAACCGATTCTTTAAGTACCTACTAATTTTCCTCATCGCAATAATTACCCTAGTTACAGCTAATAACCTTTTTCAATTTCTCATCGGCTGAGAGGGAGTGGGCATTATATCCTTTCTTCTTATCGGTTGATGGTCGGGCCGAGCCGATGCCAATACAGCGGCCCTTCAGGCAATTGTTTACAACCGAATTGGTGACATAGGACTAATTTTTGCCCTCGCCTGAATAGCCACAACCCAAAACTCCTGGGATATAGAACAGATTTTCATCACAGCAAAATATGTCAACGTAACTCCCCCTGTTTTAGGGTTAATTATTGCCGCTGCTGGTAAATCCGCCCAATTCGGCCTACACCCCTGACTCCCGTCTGCCATGGAAGGCCCCACACCAGTGTCCGCTCTCCTCCACTCCAGCACAATAGTGGTCGCCGGTGTTTTTCTCCTCATCCGTATAAGCCCCCTACTCGAGAAAAGCCCCATTGGTCTCACCCTCTGCCTGTGCCTGGGGGCACTCACAGCCGCATTTACTGCCTGCTGCGCTTTAACCCAAAACGACATCAAAAAGGTTATTGCATTCTCTACCTCCAGCCAACTCGGGCTTATGATGGTTACCATCGGCCTTAACCAACCACAACTTGCCTTCCTTCACATCTGCATGCATGCATTTTTTAAAGCTATGCTTTTCCTCTGCTCCGGATCAATTATTCATAGCCTGGGCGGGGAACAAGATATCCGAAAGATGGGGGCCATTCAACGCCAGACTCCTTGGACCTCTTCCTGCTTTACTATCGGCTCCCTCGCCCTGACCGGCATGCCCTTCCTTGCCGGCTTCTATTCTAAAGACGCCATTATTGAAGCGATAAACACCTCCTACCTAAACACTTGAGCACTAATACTTACCCTCCTCGCCACAGCTTTTACAGCCGTTTACAGCACCCGTCTAATATACTTCGTAGTCATGGCCCACCCCCGGTCCCTAACTATCTCCCCCATCGAAGAAGTTAACCCCCAAGTTATTAACCCCCTTAAACGACTTGCATGAGGAAGTATCCTCGCAGGCCTATGTATCACCTTAAGTGTCACCCCCCTTAAGACCCCTGTGATGTCTATGCCCCCTATACTTAAACTAGCCGCCCTCATCGTCACAATCCTTGGGCTCCTTATTGCAATATGACTAATTGCCCCCTCAGGCGCACGCACACAGACCACCCTGTCCCCCACTCTCCACCGCTTCACCAGTATACTTGGATTCTACCCCACCCTCATCCACCGAGCTGCCCCCAAGCTGTCCTTATCCCTAGGTCAAACAGCCGCTGACCAAGCAATTGACCAAAACTGACTAGAAAAAGTCGGACCAAAAGCCACGGCAACCCTCAACAAGCCCCTTGTCACCACCACAAGCAACATGCAGCAGGGTCGTATAAAAACACACCTCGTCCTCTTTATATTAACCCTCGCCCTTGTATTCGCAACAATTATTTATTACAGAATAACTCAATTAAGGAACACCGGGCTCTGCCCCACCACAACATACACAGACCCCACCAAAGCCCTCCCGTAGCCCCTGGCACGCCGAGCCGCCCCTTAACTTTAATGGCAAGCCTCCGAAAAACACACCCCCTCCTAAAAATCGCTAACCATGCCGTAGTTGACCTGCCCGCCCCCTCAAACATCTCAGTGTGGTGGAACTTTGGCTCCCTCCTAGGATTATGCTTAATCGCCCAAATCCTGACGGGCCTTTTTTTAGCCATGCACTACACCGCCGACATCAACACCGCCTTCTCTTCCGTAGCCCATATTACCCGAGATGTTAATTACGGGTGACTAATCCGAGATATGCACGCCAACGGCGCATCTTTCTTCTTCATCTGTATTTATATGCACATCGGTCGAGGCCTCTACTACGGCTCTTACCTATACAAAGAGACCTGAAACGTCGGGGTAGTCCTATTACTTCTTGTTATAATGACTGCTTTCGTCGGGTACGTCCTCCCCTGGGGCCAAATATCATTTTGGGGCGCAACTGTAATTACTAATCTTCTTTCAGCAGTACCCTATGTGGGTAACGCCCTTGTACAATGAATTTGAGGGGGCTTCTCAGTAGATAACGCTACCCTCACCCGCTTCTTTGCTTTCCATTTCCTTTTCCCCTTCGTAATTGCAGGCGCCACCATAGTTCACCTATTGTTTCTTCATCAGACGGGCTCAAATAACCCCTTGGGCCTAAACTCAGCTGGAGATAAGATCCCCTTCCACCCATATTTTTCTTACAAAGACCTTTTAGGGTTTGTAGCCCTCCTTGTTGCACTCGCCACAATCGCACTATTTACCCCTAACCTCCTGGGGGACCCCGATAATTTTACCCCCGCAAACCCCCTTGTGACTCCCCCTCACATCAAGCCTGAATGATACTTCTTGTTTGCTTACGCAATCTTACGCTCTATCCCCGACAAGCTTGGAGGCGTACTAGCCCTCCTTGCCTCTATCCTAGTGCTCCTAGTTGTCCCTTTTCTACATACGTGTAAACTGCGCAGCCTAACTTTTCGCCCCCTCTCTCAACTCCTCTTCTGAACCCTAGTCGCAAATGTTGCTATTCTTACCTGAATTGGAGGCATGCCCGTCGAAGACCCCTACATCATTATCGGCCAAATCGCCTCCGCCTCATACTTCTCTATTTTCCTCATCTTCTTCCCCCTCGCAGGCTGATTAGAAAACAAGGCCCTAGGCTTGACATGCATTAGTAGCTCAGCGCCAGAGCGCCGGTCTTGTAAACCGGAGGCCGGAGGTTAAACCCCTCCCTACCGCTAACCCCCCACAATTTCATCCCCTTTAACCAGTCTCCACTGGTTTTTACACGGCCCCCACTTCCGACTAACCCCCCACAATTTCATCCCCTTTAACCAGTCTCCACTGGTTTTTACACGCCCCCCACTTCCGACTAACCCCCCACAATTTCATCCCCTTTAACCAGTCTCCACTGGTTTTTACACGGCCCCCACTTCCCCCCCCCACCCCTATTGTACCTCTCAAGGGCCCCCACACGCCTGAGCCCTTACCCTCGCCTCCAACCCCCCCCCCCTCCTTTTAATGGGCCGCACCGGCCCCCGGCTACTACCCCGAGACACCTCCAAAGCAACATAAAGAGCCACCAGCAACACCCACGCACAAATAACTAAACACATACCCCCGCTCCCATATGCTTCTGACACTCCCTCAGTCTCTCCTTGCACTACATTTATCTCTGCCTCCTCCCCCACAAACCATCAGTAGAGGGGGGCCTCCGGGCTCCCCTGTAACAGTGCCACCCCCGACACTACCCCGAAATAACCCACTATACACTTAAGAACCGACCCCTCTGACAAACCTGTCGGGTGAACCTCAGCACATAAAGCTGCTGAGTAAGCAAACACGACCAGCATTCCCCCAAGATAAATTAAAAATAAAACTAAACATAAAAAAGTACCCCCTACACACATGATAAACCCACACCCCGCTGCTGCAACCATGACTACCCCCAGTGCCGCATAAAAGGGGGAGGGGTTAGCAGCAACCACCACCATCCCCACCACCACGCCCAACATGAGTAAATACCCGCAGTATAACATGATTCTTGCCAGGATTCTAACCAGGACTAAAGGCATGAAAAGCCATCGTTGTTATTCAACTACAGGAACTCCTAAACATATAAGTATTATACCCCCCACCCCCCCCCCATCAAAGAGAGGAGATTTTAACTCCCACCGCTAACTCCCAAAGCTAGAGTTCTAAACTAAACTACTCTGTGGCCCCCCTTATGTCCGAAAATGCAGGTATGTATGTATTATCAGCATTCATCTATATTAAACACTTAAGTCTCATTCAAGGGCAATACTTGATTAATTAACAAATCTTGACACTCCATAAACAGGTAACAAATTAACAGTAGGTATACATTAAGCATTTAAGAAGATTCCACTCGCCCAATTTTAGAACAGGCGAAAATTAAGACCGAATACTCTAATCCATAGGTTAAGTTATACGTTTACTTAACATCTCGCCAAATCTCACATTTTGAGCGCAGTAAGAGCCGACCTACAAGCACATATCTTAAGGTCAACGGTTATTGAGGGTGAGGGACAATTAATGTAGAGTGACCCATGGTGAATTATTCCTGGCATTTGGCTCCTACTTCAGGAACAATGGGTGGTGTCATCCCCCTCACGTCCCATAACGCTTACATTTGTCATGTTTTTAATCAGTACGCTCGTTACCCAGCAAGCCGGGCGTTCACTCCAGGGAGCCAGGGGTTCTCCTTTTTTTTTTCTTTTCACTTGGCTTTACAGAGTGCGCACGGTCCTAACAGACAAGGGGGAGCATATTGTAATTGCTCCGCAAATTTTGCCTGTGTAAAATAAAGACTATTTAATTTTTTTTTTTTGCTTTTTTTTTTCTAAAGGCATAAGGGGTCGTAACGTCTTCCCTAAATCTTAGGTTGTAAATTATCACCGTTTTCCTCGGAAACCCCCCCCCCCCTTACTTCCCTACAATACCTAAGACTTTTCACGCCCCAAAAGCTAAAAACTACTTATACGTACTAGTGCCCCCCACTTACTTCCCTATAATACCTAAGGCCTCACAGGCCCCAAAAGCTAAAAACTACTTGTACGTACTAACACACCCCCCACTTACTTCCCTATAATACCTAAGCCCTCACAAGCCACAAGAGCTAAAAACTACTTGTACGTACTAGCACACCCCACTTACTTCCCTATAATACCTAAGGCCTCACAAGCCACAAGAGCTAAAAACTACTTGTACGTACTAGCACACCCCCACTTACTTCCCTATAATACCTAAGGCCTCACAAGCCACAAGAGCTAAAAACTACTTGTACGTACTAGCACACCCCACTTACTTCCTCCCGCCCACTTTTGTTTGACATACGCCCCCTATACAGTGATACAATTTACCCTCACCCTTACTGCACTTCCACAGCCCCTAATGGGAAGAAAACAGCATGTTTAAACGCCTCACACAATTTATGCATATATACATTCATCTGGCCACCCCCAAATATATGTACATAGCCGATGTATTATGAACACTAACCTGCCCCTCCCCATGAAACGCTAAGCCATAAGAAGCCGAATACCCC